TCTTATTTTTACGAACTTGTTAAATCAATCCGTAGATCTAGAAATTCAGTTCGGACAATTGAACCTTCTCAAACTGTTTCTTTTTAAGAACCAAAAAGATTTGTGCCAAAATAACTGATGCGAAGAAGAACAAAAGACCTTGTACACGTACTGGGTCTTGAAGTACTATTTCCGCATCCCCCTGACCAAATCCACCCACGTTAGGATTACTCGTTAATGGCTGATCCAATTTGATAGATTCACCCTCTGAAACAAGAAGTTCTGGTCCTGGAGGTATAATATCAACTACTTGGCGTCCATCCGATGCATCGGTTATGGTTATTTCGTACCCCCCTTTTTCTTTTCGTATAATTTTGCTTACGATACCCGCTGCTGTAGCATTATAAACTGTATTGTTACTCTTGCTCCCATCAGGATAAATCTGACCCCTTCCCCTGTTCCCGCCTGCATATATGGGATATTTTAGGAAGTGAACGTCCTTCTTAGTAGTGGGGTCGGGGGAAAGAATAGGAAAGGTGATTTCACTATATTTCTGACCAGGAACAGGTCCTATCACAAGAATATTTTTTTTAGTAGGTCGATAGCTTTGAAAAAACAGATTCCCCGTCTTTTCCTTCATCTCAGGCGAAATACGATCGGGGGGGGCTAATTCAAATCCCTCAGGTAAAATAAGAACAGCCCCAACATTCAAGGCGCCTTTTTTGCCATTAGCAAGAACTTGTTTCAGTTGCTTATCATAAGGAATTCGAACAACTGCTTCAAATACAGTATTGGGAAGTACTGCCTGGGGAACCTCAATATCCACGGGCTTGTTAGCTAAATGACAATTGGCGCATACAATACGTCCAGTTGCTTCTCGTGGATTTTCATAACCCTGCTGTGCAAAAATGGGATATGCATTTGAAATAGATGCCCAAGTCATTATACATATAATGAGCGATACGGAAAAAGATCGAGTAATCTCTTCTTTTATCCAAGAAAAGGTATTTCTAGTTTGCATGGTCCAACAGTTGATTCAAAAAATTTCTACAATAAAATTAGGTAGGTCGCTAATATAGTTCCCTATTCCTGATTCTGCTATTTACTGAAAAATTGTTACTGGAATATCAGAAGGATCAAAAAAACCCTCTGTATGGGTAGAAAAAGAAAAAATAAGTACGATTTTGAGCGTTTTGCTTATGTGCAAAGTAACAAACGTTAGAATTGGGGCAGTGGATCATTTTTCAGTCATTCATTGAATGATAAATCACTACAAGTGAGGGAGATAGACGATTTAAATAGCGGAAGATCCAATATTTTAAAATTGTATCTAATATGACTGGAAAAGTGGAAACAAGACCAGATATAATTTGATCATTATGAGTAAATCCAAAATCTTTGTAGATAGAACCAATCATTAGTTCCCAACCGTGGGGTGAATGAAATCCTATACATAAATCAGTTAATAAAAGAATAGAAAAGGCTTTTATTGTGTCGCTTAAGTTATATAGGAATTCTTGAACCCAAGAATTAAGAAAACGAAGTTCTTGATTACCTATAATAGAATAACCGCTTAAAATAAAGAAATAGATTATATTTGTCGAGAACTGGAAAATCATATGGATACCATTCTCATTGTACATCTTGATCAATTTGATCATTTCTTTGTGGATTCCGATACGAAACTTTTGGAAATGTATTTCCGGGTATTCCTTTATCATTTCTTCCAAAAGGAAGAGTTCGTCTAGTTCTATGAATTTTTCGAGAATAGTTTTTTCTTGAATATCATTCAAAAAAGTTTCGGATTCTCTAGTATTCCACCAATTAGTAATCCAAGATTCTAGACTTTTTTGAAAGGAGAAAGAGACCCACCAGGGCAAAAATACTATAGATACAAGATATAGAAGGGGAGTGAACACTTTCTTTTTTGCCATTTTTTTCGTCTGTTAATTTTTAATCAATCCACCTCGGTCGTCGATTCCATACGATCTAATATTTCTATCAAGCATAAGTTTTATTCCAAGGTATCAAGGCATCCGCTCTTCCCTGATTTTTTATTTTTGATTCAGTGTTTAGCCTATGAATTTAGAATTTAGAAAGAATACAGAAATTGAATTTAAAGTACACTTAAAATTCGAATGACGAAACAAAAGATTCTTTCCAGATAGCTCAATTGCTCAAATTCGAAGCAATTATCTCTTTTCGATGAATACCCCAACGAGCTGCATATTATTCGGATTTCGAGATGAAAGAGATCCAAAATCGCAAATATTTCACAAAATAAAATAAAAAAAGAAATGCTTTCTTTTTTTATTTTATTTTTCCGAAATGTTTTGATCTATAAGATCCATTTATTTTCGATTTGATACTTGTTTTGTTACTTTAGTCAATTAAGTTCAATGGATTTATTTACATATGCATAAAATTTTTGCTGACAAAAGAGTTTCGTCGGTTAAGCTATATTCTAGAAAAATGGGGGATTCTTTTGTTATTTTTACCGAAAGCATTATTCATTTCAAAAGACTTCAATAGGTACACGCAAGAAATAGGCCAATTCACCCGCTTTTTGCTCAATTTCTCGTGGAGTCAAATTCTCATCAGTACGAGTCAAAGGAATAGCCCCCTGACCTCTGATTTCCATATAAAGGACACGACGAGCATAAATACCCTCTTTCACTTCTATTCTGAGGGATTGAATATCTTTCATAAAGAATCGGAGGAAGATACGACGATTTTTTCCAGGAAATCCCCAGCGAAAAATACACACTATTCCTCCCTTTTTATCGAATAGATCGTAACCACTACCCACATTCCACGAAATTGTGCACCACAAATAAGAGCTAATAAAGAGACCGGCAATTCCATAGAAAGACATCACGATCCCTTGTGGAAAAAAAATTATTTGCTGAGAAGGGAATAAAGATATAAAATTCCGGCCAAAATAACTAGAAGTTCCAACCAATAAGAACCCTAATGAACCTAAAAAAAGGACAAAGGCCCAGCATAAATTACTTGTTTTTCTAGACCCTGCTATAAGTTCTATCCATATACGTTCTGACCGACAACTCATACTAGATACAGTTGTATTTTATTGGAATTGGGAGAATAACCCCAATTACTTTGACTTTACTTTTTTAATTTCCGAAGTAACTCTCATCAACTAGTACTATTCGGAAGTGAACCCTTAGGAATAATTCATTGAATTGCTTAGATTGAAATTGATTAGATCTAAAAGCATACCATCTTCTTCATATGATCCCTATAGATATTTACATATATATCGATTCATTGATAGATACATTGACTTTAGATTTCTTTCAGGAACCCCCTTGTTCCCAATCTATTTTCAAATAGCTGTAATTAATTTACACATATATCATGTTTATGCATGCATAAAAACCCTTTCATTTATGTATCCTTTATGGTCGGAAGAAATCTCATGTTATACCATATTCTACTAAATAGATATCCATGTTATGATCCAAGTCTAAGCCTTGAAAAAAATCTAATAAATAGATAGGATAGGACCCTAAAAAAGGATCTAAAAAATCTTGTTTCTTTGAACATGAAGAGATAAAGAAGCCATTGCAATTGCCGGAACAACTAGGCCTACAAGAGGCACAAAAATAGAGGGTACGTTGTTGAAAGTTGTCATAGAATGAATACCTCGATTTAATATTTGTACCTGTTATAAAGATATCTTATAATCATTATAATATAATTCGGATTTCCTTTTATTTGTCTTCTTGCTTTATTTTGCGGAAGAAAAAATGCAATCTTTTATCTTGTTTATAGAGGTTTCCTGGTTAGTAATCAGGAATAGCGATGAAAAAGAACAAAGTCTACTTTACTACTTGATTTCATTTTGATTCAAAGGAAAGAAAGCATGGAACTGAAATAACTCACTCAGAACTCCCTTTAAAAGATTACGTGGTATGATTGGATCGAATAAGCCCTTATGGAATAAATATTCAGCCGCTTGTGAACCTTCAGGTACTGTCTTATTCAATGTTTGTTCAATTACTCTTTTACCCGCAAATGCAATGTAGGCATTGGGTTCGGCAATAATGATATCTCCCAACATCCCAAAACTTGCTGTCACTCCTCCAGTAGTAGGAGATGTAAGGATTGATACATAAAATAACTTTTTATTTGATTGATAATCAAATAAAGCGGAAGATATTTTAGCCATTTGCATCAAGCTCAAACTTCCTTCTTGCATGCGTGCTCCTCCAGAAGCACACACTAGAATAAGAGGTAAAAATTGATTGGTAGCATACTCGATCAAACGGGTAATTTTCTCTCCTACTACGGATCCCATACTCCCCCCCATAAACATAAAATCCATAACTCCAATTGCTACGGGAATACCATTTAGTTGACCTGTACCTGTTTGAACAGCCTCGGTTAATCCTGTCTTTCTTTGATAAGAGTCAATACGATCTTTATAAGGTTCCTCCTCTGAATGAAATTCAATGGGATCTACAGAGACCATGTCTTCATCCATAGGATTCCAAGTGTCTGGATCAATCGAAAGTTCAATTCTATCTGAACTACTCATTTTCAAATGAGATCCACATTGTTCACAAATATTCATTTTTGACTTAAAAAATTTCTTATAATTTAATCCATAACAATTTTCGCACTGAACCCAGAGATGCCTGTATTTTTGAGTTACATCGAAATCATTAGAACTTTCTCTTAGAGTTAAATCAATATCATTCGTGATAGGTCTTAGACTAGAACTCTCGTTTTCACCATTATTTTCGTCGTACCTACAAATGGAATTATAAATGTAACTTTCACTGTAATTGTCACCACCACGTAAAATATAACTATCAATACCGATTGGAGAACGAAAACGAAGATAATTGTCAATGCAACTATTAATGTGATTATTCCAACTATGTTTAGTATTATATACCAAAGTATCATAGCGGGGATCTTCACTATCGGATTCATTATTCAGATAACTCGAAATTCGATAACTATAAAAAGAACTTTCCAGTTCACTTAGAAAC